AAAAAAGAAAAAGATTCAATAATCAATAATTGGATGATTAACAAATTTTCCACCCCAATTCGATCTATGGATTGGACAAATTATTCATTGACAGAAAAAAAAATGAAAGATCTCACTGCTAGAATAAGCACAATCCAAAATCAAATAGAAAAAATTATAAAAGACAAGAAAAAAAGATTTCTAACCTCAGAAAGAAATATTAGTCGTAACAAAATCAGTTATAATGGTAAAGGATTACAATTAAAATCATCAAAAAATATTTCGCAGATATTAAAAAGAAGAAATACTCGATTAGTTCGTAAATCAAAATTTTTTATAAAAATTTTGATTGAAAGGATATACATAGACATCCTTCTAGGTATCATGAATATTCCGAGAATGAGAGCACAGCTTTTTCTTGAATCAAGAAGAAAAATCCTTAATCAAAAAATTTACAATAATGAAAATGAAGGAAATGACAAAAAAATTGAGAAAACAAATCAAAATCCAATTCATTTTATTTCATTTATAAAAAAATCACTAAATAATACTAATAATAGTCTTATTAATAAGCATTCCCAGATTTTTTGTGACATATCTTTTTTCTCACAAGCATATGTATTTTACAAATTATCACAAATTCAAATTCTTACCTTGTATAAGGTAAGATCTGCCCTTCAATATCACGGGACATCTCTTTTTCTTAAAAATGAAATAAAAGATTTTTTTGGAGTTCAAGGTTTATTTCATTCCGAATTAAAAGATAAAAATCTTAGAAATTCTGTAATGAATCAATGGAAAAACTGGTTAAGGAGTCCTTATCAATATCAATATGATTTATGTCAGATTATATGGTCTAAATTAATACCAAAAAAATGTCGAAATGAAATCAATCAACGCCGTATTATTCAAAATAAAGATTTAAACAGGTGGAATTTTGATGAAAAAGACCAATTAATTCATTACGAAAAACAAAATGATTTTGAAGCAAATTCATTATCGAATTACAAAGATAATTTTAAAAAATATTATAAATATAATCTTTTAGCATATAAATCTATTAATTATGATAATAGGAAAGATTTATATAGTTATGAATCAACATTACAAAGATCACCAGTCCAAGTAAATAAAAAGAAAGAGCTTTCTTATAATTATCCGACAGGTAAAAGAAAAATATTTAATATCCCTATAAAGAATTATATACCAGAAGATTCTTTTCTCAATATGAAGAAAAGACCAGATAGAAAATATTTTGATTGGAGAATTTTCAATTTTTGTCTTAGAAAGAAGGTCGATATTGAGTCCTGGCTAGATACCGAAATCGACTATAAAAAAAATGCTAAGATTGGGACTAATAAATATCAAATAATTGATAAAGTTGATAAGAAAGATCTTTTTTTTCTTACAATTCAGCAAAATAAAGAAGTCAATTCATCCAATCAAAAAACGGGGTTTTTTGATTGGATGGGAATGAATGAAGAAATACTAAATCGTCCTATATGCAATTTTGAACTCTGGTTCTTTCAAAAATTGTTGATACTTTTCGACGCATATAAGATAAAACCGTGGGTAATACCAAGCAAATCACTTCTTTTAAATTTTAATCAAAATGAAAAAGTTCATGAAAATCAAAAAATTAAGGAAAAGAAAAATAGCAATCTTTTTCTAGCATCAAATGAAAAAAAATCTATTGAATTCGAGAATCAAAATCAGGAAGAAAAAGACTCTGAGGACCAAGTCAATTTTGGATCAGTTGTCGCAAATCAAGAAAAAGATGTTGAAGAAGATTATGTAGGATCAGAAATGAAAAAACGTAGAAAGAAAAAACAATACAAAAGTACCGCGGAAGCGGAGCTTGATTTCTTTCTAAAAAGGTATTTGCGTTTTCAATTAAGATGGTATGATTCTTTAAATCAAAAAATAATCAATAATATCAAAGTATATTGCCTTCTGCTTAGACTGACAAATCCACGAGAAATTATTCTTTCCTCTATTCAAAGAGAAGAAATGAGTCTGGATATTCTGATGATTCAAAAAGATTTAACTCTTACAGAACTGATGAAAAAGGGAATATTGATTATCGAACCGGTTCGTTTGTCGGTAAAAAATGATGGACAATTTATTCTGTATAAGACCGTAGCTATTTTATTGGTTCATAAGAGCAAACAAGAAATTAATCAAAGATCCAGAGAAAAAAGCTATGTTGATAAAAAGAATTTTATCGAACCTATTGAAAGCCATCAAAAAAGTCAAACTGACAATGGAAACGAAAATGATTATGATTTACTTGTTCCTGAAAATATTTTATCCCCTAAACATCGTAGAGCATTGAGAATTCTAATTTCTTTCAACTCAAAAAATAGAAATAATATTCACATAAACACAGAAATTTTCAATGGTAATAAGATAAAAAACTGTGATCACACTTTGGATAAAAATAAAAGCAACCATTTTGATAGGGATAAAAATAAACTAATTAAATTAAAGTTTTTTCTTTGGCCGAATTATCGATTGGAAGATTTAGCTTGTATGAATCGTTATTGGTTTGATACTAATAATGGCAGTCGGTTCAGTATGGTAAGGCTACATATATATCCTCTATTGAAACTTCGGTGAGGGTCTTTTTTTCATTGCCATAGCATGTCTAATTTAGTATATGAAAATAAGAAAGCGGACACGTGCGTTGTTTTATATTCCATTGTATTGTAAACGAAGAAATCATCTTTTTCTCTATCTAGGAGAGTAAAAAAATTGGATTATTAATTAAAATAATCTGACATTATTATTACTGATCAATAAGAATATCTTAAAAAGGGGGGGATTGCATTTTATTTTTATGATAAAAAATTCATTCATTTCAGTTATTTCACAAGAAGAAAAAGAAGAAAAGAGGGGATCGGTTGAATTTCAAATAGTAAGTTTCACTAATAAAATAAGAAAACTTAGTTCACATTTGGAATTGCATAGAAAAGACTATTTATCTCAGAGAGGTTTACGGAAAATTCTAGGAAAACGCCAACGACTTCTGTCATATTTGTCAAAGAAAAGTAAGGTAGGTTATAAAGAATTAATTAGCCAATTGGATATTCGGGAGTCAAAAATCCGTTAATTTGAAGAGTCTTTTTTTTTATTATTTGATTTATTATATTAGATCTTGAATTTTGATAAACTTCTTTTCGTTTTCAATAATTCACGAAAGAATGAATCGAGGAAACCCCTATGAATGGACCAGTCGCAAGAGAAGGCCTTATGATAGTCAATATGGGTCCCCATCATCCATCAATGCATGGTGTTCTTCGACTCATTGTTACTCTAGATGGTGAAGATGTTATTGACTGTGAACCCATATTAGGTTATTTACACAGAGGAATGGAAAAAATTGCGGAAAACCGAACAATTATACAATATTTGCCTTATGTAACACGTTGGGATTATTTAGCGACTATGTTCACAGAAGCAATAACAGTAAACGGACCAGAACAGTTGGGAAATATTCAAGTACCTAAAAGAGCCAGCTATATCAGAGTAATTATGTTGGAGTTGAGTCGTATAGCTTCTCATCTCTTATGGCTTGGCCCTTTTATGGCTGACATTGGTGCACAGACTCCTTTCTTCTATATTTTTAGAGAAAGAGAGTTAGTATATGATTTATTCGAAGCTGCCACTGGTATGAGAATGATGCATAATTTTTTTCGTATCGGAGGAGTAGCGGCTGATTTACCTTATGGCTGGATAGATAAATGTTTGGATTTCTGTGATTATTTTTTAACGGGAATTGCTGAATATCAAAAACTTATTACGAAAAATCCTATTTTTTTAGAACGAGTTGAAGGAGTAGGTATTGTTGGTACAGAGGAAGCAATAAATTGGGGTTTATCAGGACCCATGCTACGAGCTTCTGGAGTACAATGGGATCTTCGTAAAGTTGATCATTATGAGTGTTACGACGAATTTGATTGGGAACTTCAGTGGCAAAAAGAAGGAGATTCATTAGCTCGTTATTTAGTCCGAATTAGGGAAATTACGGAATCCATCAAAATTATTCAACAGGCCCTGGAAGGAATTCCGGGTGGGCCCTATGAGAATCTAGAAACTCGATCATTTGATCGACAAAAGGATCCAGAATGGAATGATTTTGAATATCGATTCATTAGTAAAAAAGCTTCTCCCACTTTTGAATTGCCGAAACAAGAACTTTATGTGAGAGTCGAAGCCCCAAAAGGTGAATTGGGAATTTTTCTGATAGGGGATCAGAGCGGTTTTCCTTGGAGGTGGAAAATTCGCTCACCGGGGTTTATCAATTTACAAATTCTTCCTCAATTAGTTAAAAGAATGAAATTGGCCGATATTATGACAATCCTAGGGAGTATAGATATCATTATGGGGGAAGTTGATCGTTGAAATGATAATGGATATAACAAACATAATTGATACAACAGAAGTACAAACTATTAATTCTTTTTCTAGATTCGAATCTTTAAACGAAATCCATGGAATTCTATGGATGCTTTTCTCTATTTTTACTCTTGTATTGGGAATCACGATAGGTGTCCTAGTAATTGTGTGGTTAGAAAGAGAAATATCTGCAGGGGTACAACAGCGTATTGGGCCTGAGTATGCCGGCCCTTTGGGAGTTCTTCAAGCTCTAGCGGACGGTACAAAATTACTTTTCAAAGAGAATCTTTTGCCATCTAGAGGAGATACTCGTTTATTTAGTCTCGGACCAGCCATAGCAGTCATATCAACTCTATTAAGCTATTCAGTAATTCCTTTTAGCTATCACCTTGTTTTAGCTGATCTAAATATTGGTGTTTTTTTATGGATTGCCCTTTCAAGTATTGCTCCCATTGGGCTTCTTATGTCAGGATATGGATCAAACAATAAATATTCCTTTTTAGGTGGTTTACGAGCTGCTGCTCAATCAATTAGTTATGAAATACCATTAACTCTCTGTGTATTATCCATATCTCTACGTGTGATTCGTTGAAAGAGAAACTTTTACCTATTCTTTTCTTTTTAGGAAAAACGTGAAATGAATTGAATACATATTTTCTGTTTTTTTTTTTATTCATCATTTTCGTTGATGAACTAAATTGATAGTTATATGAGTGAAAGAAAACAGCTTCAAAATTTGCAGTAAACAAATTGAGACTCCTTTCCTGTGTACAAGAGTAAAGCAGAAATAAAAAGACGACATAATTTGCCCCAAGATTGGTTGATTAGTCATCCTGGCTTGAAGCGGGCTCAAAAGATCAACCGTAGTGAGTTTTCACTATTAGTTATATCTATTGTCCTAATGCTAACACATGATTGAGCAAAAATGAGTGGATGGTTAGGAACACAAAGATACACAAAGGATTAGTAATAGAGATTTTTGAAATTATCCAAAAGGATATTTCTAAAAATATGAAAAAAGAATATAAATTGAGGCTTTAAGTTGGTAGAAATGATCAGGCAGTACTCCTCATGATTCCGATCCAGAGCTTTCTCCTACCCACCAATTAAAGAACTGACTATCCAAAACGAAAGAATCCTGTACTTTTTTTATTTTATGCTAAGTCCCCCTTTTTCCGAAAGAAGAACAGGAACGAAAAAAACCGAATTTTTAATTCAAATAGAAAAAAGAGATCTTTTTTTCTTTATCCATATTAATCCTATATCCATATTAATAGAGATCAAATTTATGTTAGAATTGAGAAACTAGTAGAATGTCTAATTCTTTTTCATAATCGAATAGGTTGAAATATCTATTGGTATTTTTACAAATAAATACAAAAAATATTTTGACTTTTCATTTTATTAAGTAGTATTTTATTGAAGGATTTAAGCTATTACTCAAGAAAGAAAAATGAAAATTCTTAAAGGATAAGATAAATTCAGAAGTCTTTTTTTTTAGTACTATGACAGACAGAATTTCATTGGTCGAATTTTAAGATGTCCGATAAATTTTGATCTTATCTATCCTACAAATATATCAAGATAAATAATACAATATAATATAAATAATACAAAATACAATCGGGCCTTTAGATTTTTTTAGGGCCTTAGATTAGAGGAGCCGTATGAGGTGAAAATCTCATGTACGGTTCTGTACTAGCGATGGGAACAGTGATGTTATCACCGACTAGGATTATCTAACAGTTCAAGTACAGTTGATATAGTTGAGGCACAAGCAAAATATGGTTTTTGGGGATGGAATTTGTGGCGTCAGCCTATAGGGTTTATCATTTTTTTGATTTCTTCCCTAGCGGAATGTGAGAGATTGCCCTTTGATTTACCAGAAGCAGAAGAAGAATTAGTAGCAGGTTATCAAACCGAATATTCGGGTATTAAATTTGGTTTATTTTATGTTGCTTCCTATCTAAACTTATTAGTTTCTTCATTATTTGTAACAATTCTTTACTTGGGTGGTTGGAATATCTCTATTCCGTACATAGTTCTTCCTGATATTTTTGAACTAACTAAAGTAAGTGGAGTCTATGGAACAACAATTGGGATCTTTATTACATTGATGAAAACTTATTTGTTCTTGTTCATTCCTATCACAACAAGATGGACGTTACCAAGACTAAGAATGGATCAACTCTTAAATCTTGGATGGAAATTTCTTTTACCTATTTCTCTCGGTAATTTATTATTAACAACCTCTTTCCAACTACTTTCACTATAAAGGAATATTTTTCTATAGTCACGACTTATCTCAAAAAGAGAAAGAAACAAATATAAAATTATCCATAGATATTCACGATATGTTCCCTATGGTAACTGGGTTTATGAATTATGGTCAACAAAGTGTACGAGCTGCAAGGTACATTGGTCAAAGTTTCCTTATTACCTTATCCCACGCAAATCGTTTACCTGTAACTATTCAATATCCTTATGAAAAATTAATCACATCAGAGCGGTTTCGCGGTCGAATCCATTTTGAATTTGATAAATGCATTGCTTGTGAAGTATGTGTTCGTGTATGCCCTATAGATCTCCCTGTTGTTGATTGGAAATTGGAAACTGAGATTCGAAAGAAACGTTTGCTTAATTACAGTATTGATTTTGGAATCTGTATATTTTGTGGCAACTGCGTTGAGTATTGCCCAACAAATTGTTTATCAATGACTGAAGAATATGAGCTTTCTACTTATGATCGTCACGAATTGAATTATAATCAAATTGCTTTAGGTCGTTTACCCGTGTCAGTAATTGACGATCATACAATTCGAACAATTTTGAATTCACCCGAAAAATAATAATAAAATAGTTTTTCCTGGTCGGGTCAATAAGGTCATGAAAAAACAATTCGATTTTTTTTATCTCTAATTTTACCTACAATGGGTTTGCCTGGACCAATACATGATTTTCTTTTAGTCTTTCTCGGATTAGGTCTTATATTAGGGGGGCTGGGGGTGGTATTCCTTACCAACCCAATTTATTCTGCCTTTTCATTAGGATTAGTTCTTGTTTGTATATCCTTTTTCTATATCTTATCAAATTCCCATTTTGTAGTTGCTGCACAACTCCTTATTTATGTGGGAGCTATAAATGTTTTAATTTTATTTGCTGTGATGTTTCTGAATGGCTCAGAATATTACAAAGATTTTCATCTTTGGACTGTCGGGGATGGGGTTACCTCCTTAGTTTGTACAAGTATTTTTGTTTCACTAATTACTATTATTCCGGATACATCATGGTACGCAATTATTTGGACTACAAGAACAAACCAGATTATAGAGCAAGATTTGATAAGTAATGGTCAACAAATTGGAATTCATTTATCAACAGATTTTTTTCTTCCATTTGAATTCATTTCAATAATTCTTTTAGTTGCTTTGATAGGTTCCATTGCTATGGCTCGTCAGTAAAAATTCTTTAGAATTCGAAATCACAATCCAAATTAAACTTTGTTCTATCTTATCACATTTATTTTACTTCAATTGTATTTGAAGCTTATTTATCTATAAATTAGAGTCTTTTATTTGGTTTATTACCAATATCTTTTGGTATTCAGTCTTTCTAATATTTTTATTCTAGTCAATCCAATCTCTTGATGTTGAATTCTTCCTATTGAAACAAAGAAGCGAAAAATTAATAAGGAGTTGGTCGATGATGTTCGAAGATGTACTTATATTGAGTGCCTATTTATTTTCTATCGGTATCTATGGATTGATCACGAGTCGAAATATGGTTAGAGCCCTTATGTGTCTTGAACTTATCTTGAATGCAGTTAATATAAATTTTGTAACATTTTCTGATTTTTTTGATAGTCGACAATTAAAAGGAAATATTTTCTCAATTTTTGTTATAGCTATTGCAGCCGCTGAAGCAGCTATTGGACTGGCTATTGTTTCGTCAATTTTTCGTAACAGAAAATCAATCCGTATCAATCAATCTAATTTGTTGAATAAGTAGTCTTAATTAGTCTTAATAATATAAAATAGAATATTCATCAACTCGAATTGGCATACATGATACGTAAGATATCTGATCCTGTTTGCGAAAACGTAAGAAATTAAAGTATCTTAGCTCTATCTCATGAGTCGATCCGGAATTTTGAATAGAAAATTTCTGGTAAATCATTGATTCATCTGGTATCTAAATATATCATTCATTTAGAGATTTACTAGATCGAAAATTTATGCCATTCAAAAAAATTTCGAGATCCAATGTCACATTCAGTCAAGATTTATGATACATGTATAGGGTGTACTCAATGTGTCCGAGCTTGTCCCACAGATGTATTAGAAATGATACCTTGGGACGGATGTAAAGCTAAGCAAATTGCTTCTGCTCCAAGAACAGAGGACTGTGTTGGTTGTAAGAGATGTGAATCCGCCTGTCCAACGGATTTCTTGAGTGTTCGAGTCTATTTATGGCATGAAACAACTCGAAGCATGGGTCTAGCTTATTGATCTTTCCGTAAAAAAAACTCACTTGAATACATTTTATTTTTTGTTTACCGACAAAACCCGTGCTCGAAAATACTAATAATAATTTTTTCGGACACGGGTTTTTCTGGTCCAAGTGTATCTTGTCTTTACCACGAATTCTTTTCCTTGGTTAACATTATTTGTAGTTTTACCGACATTTGCGGGTTTCTTAATTTTCTTTTTCCCTCATAGAGGAAATAAGGTAATTCGGTGGTATACTCTATTTATTTGTATTCTTGAGTTCCTTTTAATGACTTATGCATTTTCGCATTATTTCCAATTGGACGATCCATTAATCCAATTAACAGAAGATTATAAATGGATCAATTTTTTTGATTTTTATTGGAGATTGGGAATAGATGGGCTCTCTCTAGGACCTATTTTATTGACAGGATTTATCACCACTTTAGCTACTTTAGCGGCTCGGCCAGTTACTCGGGATTCCCGCTTATTCCATTTTCTGATGTTAGCAATGTATAGTGGTCAAATAGGATTATTTTCTTCTCAAGATCTTTTACTTTTTTTCATCATGTGGGAATTAGAATTAATTCCCGTTTATCTACTTTTATCCATGTGGGGGGGAAAGAAACGTCTATATTCAGCTACAAAGTTTATTTTGTATACTGCAGGAAGCTCGGTTTTTTTATTAATGGGAGCTTTGGGTATCGCTTTATATGGTTCCAATGAACCAACATTCAATTTTGAAACATCGGCCAATCAACCATATCCCGTGGCCCTAGAAATACTATTCTATATTGGATTTCTTATTGCTTTTGCTGTCAAATCACCGATTATACCTTTACATACCTGGTTACCAGACACCCATGGAGAAGCACATTACAGTACTTGTATGCTTCTAGCCGGAATCTTATTAAAAATGGGAGCGTACGGATTAGTTCGAATCAATATGGAATTATTGCCCCGCGCTCATTCTATATTTTCTCCTTGGTTAGTAATAGTAGGTGCAATGCAAATAATTTATGCAGCTTCAACATCTTCTGGTCAGCGAAATTTAAAAAAAAGAATAGCCTATTCTTCGGTATCTCATATGGGTTTCATAATTATAGGAATTTACTCTCTAAGTGATATGGGACTCAATGGAGCCATTTTACAAATAATATCACATGGATTTATTGGTGCTGCACTTTTTTTCTTAGCAGGAACGAGTTATGATAGAATACGTCTTGTTTATCTTGACGAAATGGGTGGAATGGCTACCCTAATGCCAAAAATATTCACGCTGTTCAGTATCTTATCACTAGCTTCCCTTGCATTACCGGGCATGAGTGGTTTTTTTTCGGAATTGATAGTCTTTTTTGGCATAATTCCCGCCAAAAAATATCTTTTAATGTCAAAAATACTAATTTCTTTTGTAATGGCAGTTGGGATGATATTAACTCCTCTTTATTTATTATCTATGTTACGTCAGATGTTCTATGGATACAAGCTGTTTAATGGCCTAAACTCTTATTGTTTTGATTCTGGGCCGCGGGAATTATTTGTTTCCATTTCGATTCTTCTGCCTGTAATAGGTATTGGTATTTATCCAGATTTCGTTTTCTCATTATCAGTTGACAAAGTCGAAGCTATCATATCTACCTATTTTTATAGGTAAAATGAAAACGTTAAAACGCAATTCCATGATTTTAAAAATACAAAATTGTTATACAATGAAAAAAACTTCTTTCTTCTGTTAATTTCTAATTTAAGTTAAAAAAAGAAATTATAACCAGATATCTTTGGCATTTGCGAGAACCTTTTGAGATCACTCGATTACTTGATTCAAAAGGTTCTCTGCGGCTTACCTGAAGTTTCTTCTATATATGCTAGCCTATGGTTGTATTCCTTAGACCCTTTCTTCAATTCAATTAGATGTTAATGTAAATGAACCATAACTATGTAGTCCTATTCCTAATAAATTAACCCCCAAATAGCATATCCAAATTATAAGAAAACCAATAGAAGCGACAATTGCAGAATTGAAGCCTTCCCAATTTTTTCGAGTATGGAAATAAGTCGCAAATATGGTCCAAGTAATAAATGCCCAAGTTTCCTTCGGATCCCAATTCCAATATGATCCCCATGCTTCATTAGCCCAGACTGCTCCTGAAAGAATTCCTATGGTTAAAAAGAGAAATCCTATACTAATAATACGATAACCCCAATGATCTAATTGTTGAATCAATTGAAACCTATAAAAATTCCGAGAAGAAAGAAAAGAAGTATTTCTAAAAATATTACGTCTTTGCGTTGCGTATTGGATCTTATCAAAGGAAAAAAAATTATTTAAGAAATTATTCCTTTGATCAACAATCCTTATGACTTTTTGAAATCTAATTACTAAAAGTGCTACTGCTAATAATGATCCACATAAGAGAGCTGCATAACCCAATACCATCATACTTACGTGCATCATTAACCAGTGGGATTGGAGAGCTGGGACTAAGATTTCGGATTGATGCATGTCAGTTAAAAGACCTGAAGTAGTAAAGCTTTGGGTAAAAAAAGTACTTGGGGCGGTTATTGCGCTTAAAATATTTTTATGTTTTTTAAAATATGGAACCATATGAATAATAGAAAAACCCCAGGAAAGAAAGATTAATGATTCATATAAATTACTTAAAGGTAAATGTCCCGAATAAATCCAACGAGTAACTAATAATCCTGTTATACAGAAAAAAGTAGTTATCATGCCCTTTTCTGACGAATCAGAGAGTCCTACGAATTCATCGATTAATAAACTTATCAAATGAATTGTAATTACAATTGAAACGACTGAAAAAGATATATGAGTTAATATATGTTCTAAAATCGAAAATATCATAACAATTCTTTAAAAGGTGAAGTTCCTATGGAATTTAAATCAGAAATTCAATTCATTATAGAACTTATTGTATCTTTTTGAAAATAAAAAAAAAAAAAAAGATATTATGCCGCCACTCGGACTCGAACCGAGATGCTCTAGCACTGCTTCCTAAGAGCAGCGTGTCTACCGATTTCACCATAGCGGCTTGCTCGAAATCATAATAACCAATTTTCGTTCAATCGTCGAGCTTGAAGGGGTCAATTTAATGCAATAGTTTTTTAGGAAAAGGAAAGAGAAAGATTCAAATTAATGAATAAAAATTGCTTTAATTAATTAAATTAAATTGAAATAGGAATTTGAGCATTTCCATAATTAATGATCCTTATTTTTATGATCTTTAGTATCATTTAGTATGTCAATTTTAGTTAACTTAACAATGGGTGTTTTTTTTTTTTTTATCGATTACAATTTCGGTACTACATTGTATTTATGTAAATCTTAATGGAAATCTTATTTGAATCATTAGATTTTCGTTGTGTAAAGAAATTTGTATTAAGATTTAGAAACCCAATTAGGTATTGTTCCGGACTTATCATATAAGTAAGAAGATTTTGAGTTATGTTCCCTACTTTCAAAATCTTGTGTAATTGAATATATCTTGATAAATTTTGCAGCCGAAACATATGATCTATTTTAGATCATTAAAAATTGCCACATTGTTATCTACCTAAATGTGAAAAGGGGGTCGATGGGGAAAATAAATTAAATAAGAACCCCCATCGCGGAAATGAGAAAAGATCCTAGTGGACCTTTGTGTCTTCAGATAAAAGAATTCTTGTATTTATATATTTCTATTTTCTATTTATTATTTTTTATTGATTTTCGTAGATATAGTATTTATATATTTTCTATTTAGTTCTATTTAGAAATTCATAATTTTTATTATAAATTTGAAATCATAAATGAAATGAAACTTTTTCTCATGTCAAGCCCAGCCATACTATTCCAACCTTTGATTTTTTATTTGTTGCACAAAGAAACTTTTTGAATTACCAGTAGAAAGAGATTTTGCTAACGAAAAAGCTTTCAAGGCTGCCCAATATCCTTTTTTTTTCCAAATATTTTTTCGAATACATTTTTTTGATATAGAAGTACGTTTTTTTGGAACTGCCATTCAAAAATAAACAAGTTTTTTTTAGTGTTATACTTGGATGTGAAAGACATCTATTATTATATTAAAAAAATCGTTCTTTACTATTACTATATTTATTTAGTTATTATTCATTATTTAGTTAGTTTCTTAGTTTCTAAATTCTACTCTTTTCATAAAATAACAAAAAGTCTCTTCTATTTTGCTGTCTTTTTCTTCATACTATATTTATACATGTAATAAAATACATTATTAAAAACCTACACCTTAATTTATCCTAAAAAAAGCTTGAATTTTTTTCCAGTAATTGGTCAAGTTCGAAGAAAAAGTATACCTAATAGAAATTCTATTTTCAAATTAGAATGAGACTACTAATTAATTTGTTAAATATGATTTTCTAAAAGACAAATTATGGAAAAAATTTTAGTGATTTTTTTGTTTTTATCCTATGTTTTTATCCTATGGAAAGGGAAAGTGTCAATCAAAGATCCTAATCTTTTCTACAAGCATAATGAAAACCGATAAATGATTTTCAAATTAATAATTCAGAATAAATAAAATCCAATAAGGATTCCGCTAAAATATTGCATTTTATCAGTCCATAAAAATGAAGTATTTACTATATTTTATTTTGTTATTTTGCTAGGACTCTTAGTCCTTTGTCTATATATATATAATTTTATATTTATATTTATATTAATTTATATTAAGGAAATTTTTATTTTATTTTAAATTAAAGATTTTTTTTTCACTAGTATCTTAATTATAGCATTTGATCAATTCTAACTTTTTACTAACTTTTTAATTTGAATAGGTGAAGTATTTTTGAAAAGATTTTGAAATAAGAATTTAGAATAGAAAATTTGAAATTTTAGATATCTTTATTTTTTTCTATTTATTTTATTATTATTGGGATTTGTTTTTGACCGACTTATTTAAAAATAGAAAAGAGTCAATAAATCAGAAATAAGAAAGAATTAATTATTAATTAAAAATAATAAGATTTTTTTATGGAACATACATATCAATATTCATGGATCATACCTTTTATTACACTTCCAGTCCCCATCTTAATAGGAGGAGGACTTCTTCTTTTTCCGGAAGCAACAAAAAAACTTCGTCGTATATGGGCTTTTCCGAGTGTTTTAGTGTTAAGTATAGTTATGATTTTTTCGACCGATCTATCTATTCAGCAAATAAATAGAAGTTCTATATATCAATATGTATGGTCTTGGACTCTCAATAATGATTTTTCTTTAGAGTTTGGATTCTTGATTGACTCACTTACTTCTATTTTGTCAATATTAATTAGTACGGTTGGAATTCTGGTTCTTATTTATAGTGACAATTATATGTCTCATGATCAAGGCTATTTGAGATTTTTTGCTTATATGAGTTTTTTCAATACTTCAATGTTGGGGTTGGTTACTAGTTCTAATTTGATACAAATTTATATTTTTTGGGAATTGGTTGGAATGTGTTCTTATCTATTAATAGGTTTTTGGTTTACACGACCTATTGCATCAAATGCTTGTCAAAAAGCATTTGTAACTAATCGTGTAGGGGATTTTGGTTTATTATTAGGAATTTTAGGTCTTTATTGGATAACGGGTAGTTTCGAATTTCAGGATTTGTTCGAAATATTCAATAAGTTGATTTATAACGATGAGGTTAATGTTTTATTTGTTATTTTATGTACTTTTCTATTATTTTGTGGCGCTATTGCTAAATCAGCGCAATTCCCCCTTCATATATGGTTACCGGATGCCATGGAAGGACCTACTCCGATTTCCGCTCTGATACATGCTGCTACTATGGTAGCTGCTGGAATTTTCCTTGTAGCTCGGCTTCTTCCTCTTTTCGTAGTTATACCTTACATAATGAATCTAATAGCTTTGATAGGTATAATAACAGTACTATTAGGAGCTACTTTAGCTCTTGCTCAAAAAGATATTAAGAGAAGTTTAGCCTATTCTACAATGTCGCAGTTGGGTTATATGATGTTAGCTTTAGGTATGGGGTCTTATCGAGCCGCCTTATTTCATTTGATTACGCATGCCTATTCAAAAGCATTGTTGTTTTTAGGATCTGGATCGATTATTCATTCAATGGAAGCTATTGTTGGTTATTCTCCAGATAAG